CCTCGTTATCGCTTATAGAGGAAGTAATGGGTAGGGATGACAGGATTTGAACCCGTGACATTTTGTACCCAAAACAAACGCGCTACCAAGCTGCGCTACATCCCTTTTCCAATTTTTGTACAGTCTCATTTTACAAAATTTCTGTCTTGTTTTCCATATCGGTATTTTCTCTTACATCTATATACAATTTTCTTGTCATTTCCTCTTTTTTGTTTCCCCTCTTCGGTTTCATATAAATCTTCATAGATATAAAATTTTTATACATCTAAAACCAAATATAAAAAAACGAATTATAGGTAATGCTCGGGAAGAAGGGATCGTTTTTATACTTTTTAGTTTAGTATGAGGAAAATCTTATCTATTGCTTCATTGTACATATCGTGTATTTTGTTTAGCAATTCTGTATAAAATAAATACAAATGATCTTGAACTACAGCATCTGACCATATATGTATTCCAATAAAGAAGGAGGATTTTCAATGCAAAATATAAAAACATATCTCTCTGTGGCACCCGTACTAAGTACTCTATGGTTTGGGTCTTTAGCAGGCGTATTGATAGAAATTAATCGTTTATTTCCAGATGCCTTGTCATTTCCCTTTTTTTGATTCTAGTTCTTGATATATGAAGAAATGAAGAAAATTAGGGAGACGATTCCATATTACATAACTAAAATTTCGAACTCCGACAGACTTTTTTTGATCCGTTAGGATAGGAGGGGGAAAAACAAAAAGAAAAAAAAATATTCAACCTCTGCAAAAATCTGGCAGGCCGAAAATAGAATCTTGGAGAGCATAACATAAATGAAAATGCAAATTCATTCTATTCAATATTCTAAAGCAGATTCTTCGAAATCCTAGCATAGAAAGAGAATATTTGAATATTGGTATCGTTTTTAGAATAGGAATAATTGATACTTAGTTTAGAAAAAATTGTATTACTTAATTATTTATTATATTATTATTATTTATTATATTATTACATTTATAATTTTATTATATATTATAGAATAAAATTATTATTCTAGATAATAATTAATATTATTTTGAATAATTATTACTAAATAGAATATAGAATAAAAATTTTTATAAAATTAGAATTTTACTTTTATTAATTAGAATTTTACTTTTATTATAGAATAAGAAATATTATAGAATAACAAAATCTTTCGAAAATTTTTTTTCTAGTTAGTAACTTATCTTTTTTGTTCTTTTTTCTCTTCGTCTCGGATTGAAAAAAAGTGAAGTTAATAAAAAATACAAAGGAGACTCATGGCCAAGAGTAAAGATATTCGAGTTATAATTATTTTGGAATGTACCAGTTGTGTACGAAAGGATGTCAATAAGGAATTGCCGGGTATTTCTAGATATATTACTCAAAAAAATCGACACAATACGTCTGGTCGATTAGAATTGAGAAAATTTTGTCCCTATTGTCACAAGCATACAATTCATGCGGAAATAAAGAAATAGATTTAATGCTTAAATCTTGCAAATGAGATAACATAGTTAAGTTAACATACTTAAGTTAATATACTTAACTTAACATGGATATACATATATCCATATATTATAGTACCTTAGTTATATTATAGTACCTTAGTTCGGTCGGATCTGAAATGAATAAAGAAACCTAATTTTAGAAATAAGGAATAAACCATGGATAAATCCAAACACTCCTTTCGTAAATACAAACGATCTTTTCGTAGGCGTTTGCACCCGATTCGATCAGGGGATCGAATCGATTATAGAAATATGAGTTTAATTAGTCAATTTATTAGTGAACAGGGAAAAATATTATCTAGGCGGGTGAATAGATTGACCTTGAAACAACAACGATTAATTACTATTTCTATAAAACAAGCTCGTATTTTATCTTTGTTACCTTTTCTTAATTTTAATAACGAAAAACAATTTGAGAGAGCCGAGTCGTTGCCCGGAACTACCAGTCCTAGAACCAGAAATAAATAGACATATTTCAAAATGGAATAAAAACTGAAATCGAAACTCAAGCTCGGATTAATGCTTTGTTCGAAAAAACCTAGAATCTAGTAGAATTTAGCGTGGATTCTTGTATTATAAGAAATACGGAGTGGGAAATCTTTTTTTATTGAAACATGTTCCTTCACTCCTATTTCTTATCTTTAATTTTATCTTTTTCTATACTCCCGGAGAATGAACCCCGGGAAAATCTGTTTCGATCATTCCTGTACGACAAAATCTCTATTTGATGATCTTATTGGAAATCATGTAAAGACAATTCTTATTTGATATAGCTATTTGCGCAAGTATTTTACGATTAAGAAGCAATTTTTTCTTGTACAGATTCTGTATTAATGCAGAATAACTATGCAATAGGTTGCTATCACGAGTTACTGCATTTATTCGAGTAATCCATAAACGACGAAAATCCCTTTTTTGCCTGCCCCTATCTCGATCAGAGGAAACTAACGCTCTCATTTTTTGTTGAGTAGCCATTCGAGTGAGTCTCGAATGAGCCCCCCTAAAAGTTGATGCAAATAAACGAATTTTTGTTCGGCGTTTTCGAGCTATATATCCCCGTCTTACTCTGGTCATTGAATCAAATTAAATCTTAATGAATAACTAATTGATTTCTATTCTTTCAGTCATTCTTTTCCCCTCCCACGGTTGATTAAAAACAAAACGGATTCTTCCAATATATAAAATCTAAATTCCAATGGCTTTTGCTACTATAACCTTCCTGACCACGATTTTTTATTCTTTGGGAGCGTTTTTACCCAAAAATCAGAAATTCTAACGATACTCAATTTAGATAAAAATTGTGGGTTCCATCGTTTCTATGGTTATTTTTTAAACGGTGAGGTCCTCTCTATACACCGGAGCCCCGCCCTTTCATTTAATCAAATGTTATTGTTAACTTGTATAGTTCACACTCTTCGGCTCTACCCCTCAATTATAGAGTAATAACTCTTTTCACAATTAAGAGTTATTCATACAGTAACGGCATTTAATGAAGAAAGTTGGCTAGATAGCTGACCCTCTTAATCCGTTCTTTCAACATTTTGAACAATAGGAGCATAAATTTTTTCTTCTTCTATTATTTACTTTTTATTTCTTCCGCTTAATTTATAACTATTTGTTTTGTTAACAACGGGAAATTGTTTTTCATTTTAAACCTAGATGATTGGATTTGCACCAATAGAAACCATAAATTCCATACACAACCCATATACACAACCCATATAAGTATAGAATGGAGCTTCTTTATTTATCCTCTTTGTTGGGACTGATCATTCATACTGAAAAGGTTGTTTGTCTCATTTGTATTTATGAGAACTAATTTATTATGATCTGAACGAGTCGCACATACACCCTAGTACATGTTCCTCGACGCTGAGGACATCCTCTAAGAGCGGGAGATTTTGTGACATTTCTGATTGGCTGTCTTGTGTTTCTAATAAGTTGTTTAATTGTCGGCATGTAGTATATATATTTTCGAATAGGTTGGTTTAGATCGATCTTAACCTGATGATTGATTAATAATTAGGAATTTTTTCTATTCAATATCCAATTACAGAAAATGCAAATTATACCTTGAAATAGATTTAATTTACACGAAATCCCCACCAATACTTTCATTTTCGACCGCTACAAGATCCACAATTCCATGAGTTTGGGCTTCTGTTGCTGACATAAAAACATCCCTTTCCATGTCTTCGGATACAACCCATAATGGGTTACCTGTTCTTTGTACATAAATTCTCGTGAGGGTTTCGCGAAGTTTTAGTAGTTCTTCTGCTTCCAGGATAAACTCCCCCGCTTGTGCCTCATAAAAAGAACTAGCGGGCTGGTGAATCATAACCCTGATTATATATAACATCATGAACGGCTCTTCTATCTCGTATAATTGGGTTAAAATAAGTAAAAAATATAAAAAGAAGAAAAACAATAGAATTACCGCACCAACCGTACGAGCATCCTTTTTTTGCATTGCATACGGCTCCGCAATGGAATTTACTTTTCTTTTATCTTATATTCTAGCGAAAAAGAAATAGAATTAGAATCCATTTTATTCAGATCGTTTGAATGATCCACTTACCATCCTTCTTTTCGTAGGAATAAAAATAAAGTACTATGATGGTTCTGTTGCTTTACTTTTTTATATTTATCTCGTCTATGATTTAGCAATCCCAAAGTTCCTTTGTCATAGAAAAAACATTTTTTTTTTTCATTTTCGTACTTAATATACATATTAAGAAAGATATACATATTAAGAAAGAAAAGAGACTTCTGGTGTGGAAGAAAAAGGTTTGTGACGCTAAAATGTGCTCCCGATACATAAAAAAAATCGGAAATAACCTTTGTTTCATACTACTATTTCGATACAAAATCTCATCTTATCAAAAAATATGTTCATATCGAACTCAAAGTGCCATGCTATTATTACTTAATTCTTCATATTTATTATTCTTCATATTCAATATGACGAAGGCATAGTCTTTTTTTAATAAAAACTCATTGCATTGGCGCCAAGCGTGAGGAAATGCTAGACGTTTGGTAATTTCTCCTCCGACCAGAATAAAGGATCCCATTGAAGCGGCCAATCCCATGCATATTGTATGTACATCGGGCGGCACAAATTGCATAGTATCAAAAATAGATATTCCAGGTATTACCCATCCGCCCGGAGAGTTTATAAATAAATAAAGATCTTTAGTATCATCTTCTATAGTCAGATATACCATGAGACCAACAAGTTGATTTGAGATTTCGCTATCAACCTCTTGGCCTAGAAAAAGTAATCTTTCTCGATAAAGTCGGTTGGTTGGGAAAAAGGGTCTCCCTTAGAAACCGTACATGCATCTTTAGATGCATACGGTTCAAAAATTGATTTGCGAAAAAAGAATCAATCCACCAATTCCAGTTCTTTTTTTTCTAATGAAGGCTTTTTCTTCTATAATTCATTTTCAAAAGCACAAGGTTCCCCTTTACTTATAAATAATATAATAATAAAAAAACAACATTTACTGAATGTGTTGAACTAACCTTTCATTGATGTATTGCTTCATCGAGATTTAAATCACAATGTTCTTTTCTTGTTCCTGAAAGGGTCCTTTCAATTCTTTTAGGTTCATGTTCTACTCCGGGAAAAAAAAGATACGTCCGAATTCTATTTGCACATATAGGGCAAATGATCTCAGTACCGCTTCTTTTTATTACCATTTTTATTTCAATCCGTTTAGTGCCCTTCTACAACGATTCAATCTATTCATCATACTTGGTAGTTTGAGATCATTTCTATACTTATTTATTTTTATTTATACTTATTTGTTTTTATTATATTACATATCATATTTTTGTATTATATTTAATATACATAATATTATGTTATAATTATATATCATTATAATATACATATTATTATAATTCTATATTTAATTATATATTATATATTCATATATATTTCATATATCTATATTCAATTATATTTATATTCCATTTTTTTATCCATTTTTATATATAATTTGATATATATATATATATGTTATTTTATTATTTCGTTTATTATATCAAATTATATATAATATATAATACTATATATTTAATATATTTAATATTTACAATATTTATATATTCATAATATATATATATATATATATATTAATATTATTTATTTAATTTATTTAATTATTTAAAAATGTTTATAGAAATTTATAATAATTATAATATTTTATTATATATATATATATAATAACTAAATATAACTAAATATAATAACTAAAACTAATTTAAATATAATAACTAAAACTAATTTAAACTAGTTTTTTTTTTTATTTATTAATAATTTTTATATTAAAATAAAAAAAAAAAAAATGAATCAGATTAAATTGAAAAAATCTAATTAATAATATCTGATATCTAATTATACCTAATTATAATTAAATTATTAGATATTCGATAATTCAAATTTAACGATAATTATAATTCTAGTTAAATTTGAATATTTAAATTAAGTAAATCTATTTTAAGTAAGTAAATATAAGTAGTTTAAATAACTTAAGTTTAAGTAAAAGAATAAGTATAAGATATTAAGAAATAAAATATAATAATTTTATGATACAAGGAGTAATGGCACATATATTATCAAATTTTGACCTATTTAGTTGGTATTTTTATTTTATGAACGGAGCCTGGATACTTTAGTTTCGTTTTCTCAGTCCAAGCGAACCATAAATTCTTCTAATTGAGTTGAAAATTTTGATCCCAATAAATAGAAATTGATCTAATTATATTCATTTCGCGCTCCGAATACTTGATGATTTACTCATTTCTTGGGCGAAACAGAAGATATCTCGATCGGGGGAGAGAGCGGGTAAATTCCATATGACCCCATACGTCTGACAAGTCGCACTATACGTCAACCCAAACTGCATCTTCTTCCCCGGGACTACGAAAAGGTACTTTTGGAACACCAATGGGCATTAAAAAAAAAAAATGACATATTCTACTTGACTTTAATACGGAAACGTAAACGCGGCAATGATTTATTGTCTTCATCTCTTTTCTATTTATTCTATATTATAGATTTTTATACATGGATTGGAAGGACAGTAAGGAATAACGAATAAATAAAAATTTGAATAATAAATAAAAAAAAAATATCTATACATTCGTTTCCCGAAAGTGGGACTAATCCTCACATTGCGTATTGGTACTTATCGGATATAGAATAGATCCGTTTCTCTTTGTTCTTACGAACAGAATTGTCTCCTTTTTTTAATGGGGCAGAATTTTATATTAACCCTTTCTCATACGGAATCCACGGAAAAGGAAAAGGTTAAGGTACATAATATAGTCATAGTCTTTTTCAATGCGATAAAATAAAATGACATAGTGTCTATTTTTTTTAAGGGAAGGGGTATTTGTATGGGTTTGCCTTGGTATCGTGTTCATACTGTCGTATTGAATGACCCTGGTCGATTACTTTCTGTACATATAATGCATACAGCTCTAGTTTCTGGCTGGGCGGGTTCAATGGCTCTATACGAATTGGCGGTTTTTGACCCCTCTGACCCTGCTCTTGATCCAATGTGGAGACAAGGTATGTTCGTTATACCTTTCATGACTCGTTTAGGAATAACCAACTCGTGGGGCGGTTGGAGTATTTCAGGAGGAACTATAACGAATCCGGGTATTTGGAGTTATGAAGGCGTGGCAGGGGCTCATATTTTGTTTTCCGGCTTGTGCTTTCTAGCAGCTATCTGGCATTGGGTGTATTGGGACCTAGAAATATTCTCTGATGAACGTACGGGCAAACCTTCTTTAGATTTGCCCAAGATCTTTGGAATTCATTTATTTCTCTCGGGGGTGGCTTGCTTTGGCTTTGGCGCATTTCATGTAACAGGTTTGTATGGTCCTGGAATATGGGTATCTGATCCTTATGGACTAACAGGAAAAGTACAACCCGTAAATCCAGCATGGGGCGCGGAAGGTTTTGATCCCTTTGTGCCCGGAGGAATAGCTTCTCATCATATAGCAGCGGGTACTTTGGGCATATTAGCAGGCTTATTCCATCTTAGTGTCCGTCCACCCCAGCGTCTATACAAAGGATTACGTATGGGCAATATTGAAACTGTACTTTCCAGTAGTATTGCTGCTGTTTTTTTTGCAGCTTTCGTTGTTGCCGGAACTATGTGGTATGGTTCGGCAACTACCCCAATCGAATTATTTGGCCCTACTCGTTATCAGTGGGATCAGGGATACTTTCAGCAAGAAATATATCGAAGGGTTAGTGCTGGACTAGCCGAAAATCTGAGTTTATCGGAAGCTTGGTCTAAAATTCCTGAAAAATTAGCTTTTTATGATTACATTGGTAATAATCCAGCAAAAGGAGGATTATTCAGAGCAGGCTCTATGGACAGCGGGGATGGAATAGCTGTTGGATGGTTAGGACACCCCGTCTTTAGAGATAAAGAGGGGCGCGAGCTTTTTGTACGTCGTATGCCTACTTTTTTTGAAACATTTCCGGTGGTTTTGGTAGATGGGGACGGAATTGTGAGGGCAGATGTTCCTTTTAGAAGGGCAGAATCGAAGTATAGTGTTGAACAAGTAGGTGTAACTGTTGAATTCTATGGTGGCGAACTCAATGGAGTCACTTATAGTGATCCTGCTACTGTTAAAAAATATGCTAGGCGTGCCCAATTAGGTGAAATTTTTGAATTAGATCGGGCTACTTTGAAATCTGATGGTGTTTTTCGCAGCAGCCCAAGAGGTTGGTTTACTTTTGGTCATGCTACTTTTGCTTTGCTATTTTTTTTCGGACACATTTGGCATGGTTCTAGAACCCTATTCAGAGATGTTTTTGCCGGCATCGATCCAGATTTGGATGCTCAAGTGGAATTCGGAGCATTCCAAAAACTTGGAGACCCAACTACAAGAAGACAGCCAGTCTGATACAACATTGCTCGGACATCTTTCGCCTCTCTTTTTCGATTTGACATAAGATCCCGAAGAAATCTTGACTTCAATCATCTTTTTCTTTGACTCTTTCATTTACATAGACGGTAAATGCCCCCACCCCAAATGAATAAGTATGAAAGCTATAATTCTAAATCACGATTGAATTTATGGAAGCATTGGTTTATACATTCCTTTTAGTCTCGACTTTAGGGATAATTTTTTTCGCTATATTTTTTAGAGAACCGCCAAAGATTCAAACTAAAAAATGAAATAGTTTTTCATTATCGCAATTGAAGTAATGAGTCTCCCATACAGGGAGACTCATTACTTCAACTAGTCTCCATGTTCTTCGAATGGATCTCTTAGTTGTTGAGAGGGTTGCCCAAAAGCGGTATATAAAGCGTACCCAGTAAAGCTTACAAGTAAACCAGATATGAAGATGGCAACTAGGGTTGCAGTTTCCATTTGAAAAAAAAAAAAAAAAATTTCAAGATCACAACGGATCACAATAAGATTGTTTATTTACAACTACAACGGAATGGTATACAAAGTCAACAGATCTCAACCAATAATGAAATAGAATTTATGGCTACACAAACCGTTGAGGGTAGTTCTAGATCTGTGCCAAGGCAAACTACTGTAGGGGATTTATTGAAACCATTGAATTCGGAATATGGTAAAGTAGCTCCGGGCTGGGGGACTACACCGTTAATGGGAGTCGCAATGGCTCTTTTTACGATATTTCTATCTATTATTTTGGAAATTTATAATTCCTCAGTTTTATTGGATGGAATTTTAACGAATTAGCTTTATAAGAACTTTAAGTTCTAGTTTTCAATCAAAAATTAACCTTACTCAAGGTTCGGATTTTTAGACTGTTTTGGTAGTTCGACCGTGGAATTTCTTCGTTTCGGTGTTTCCGGAATATGAGTGTGTGACCTGTTATAATTGATCCTATTGATAATACAGAGAGTAGGTCTGTCATTTCTGCCAAGATGATTCGATTTTGTCAGATATTTATTCTAGTTAGTATCTGGAGCACGAAATAGAAATATATAGAATAGATTAAGAAAAAAAAATATTGAAACAAATATGGAAACTATGATTTATACCTCTATTTAGACCCCGCAACCGGACGTAAAACAAAAAATTTCAAATAAAGATTTCCTAAACCAAAGGATTTTTCTTCCTTAAGACTTTTTTTTGACCGAAGGTCGGCTTAGCTCTTTCCTTAGGTTTTGTTGAGTTATTACATTCATTGAATAAATGATTATCAATCAAAATCAAAATAAAGGGTTTTTACTCAGATAACCCTTGAGTTTAAGTTTAGCTTTGAGGTTTTGCTTTATTAAAGCATCGCGGTTCCAGTATGAATCTGAGGTTTCAATTGAATAAATCATAGGGTCTTAACAAGCGAATTCCTATATTAATTTCTATCAATAAGAAAACAAGAGTAAATCCGCATAAAAAAAAAAATAGGGAAAAGAAAACTCAAGAGGCCTTTACCGATTAAAAAAAAAAACGGATGAGCCGACTTGATAGTTTTTGGCATTATCATA